TCACCAATATTGAACTGCTGGCGGAAGTAGACCGATTTTTTATCACCCTTCACTTCGAATTAGCAAAAGCAATGTCTCCTTGCATAATATGGATTCCAGACATTCATGATCTGGATATGAATGAGTCGAAGGACTTATCCCTCGGTCTATTAGTGAACTATCTCTCCAGGGATTGTGAAAGATGTTCTACTAGAAATATTCTTGTTATTGCTTCGACTCATATTCCCCAAAAAGTGGATCCCGCTCTAATAGCCCCGAATCAATTCAATACATGTATTAAGATACGAAGGCTTCTTATTCCACAACAACGAAAGCGCTTTTTCACTCTTTCATATACTAGGGGATTTCACTTGGAAAAGAAAATGTTCCATACTAATCGATTCGGGTCCACAGCCATGGGTTCCAATGCACGAGATCTTGTAGCACTTGCCAATGAGGCCCTATCAATTAGTATTACACAGAAGAAATCAATTCTAGACACTAATACAATTAGATCTGCTCTTCATAGACAAACTTGGGATTTGCGAGCCCATGTAATACCGGTTCAGGATCACGGGATCCTTTTCTATCAGATAGGAAGGGCTGTTGTGCAAAAAGTACTTCTAGGAAATTGCCTCCTAGATCCTATATCTATCTATATAAAGAAGCAATTGTGTGAAGAAGGGGATCCTTATTTGTACAAATGGTACTTCGAACTTGGAACGAGCATGAAGAAATTAACGATACTTCTTTATCTTTTGAGTTGTTCTGCCGGATCGGTCGCTCAAGACCTTTGGTCTCTACCCGGACCCGATGAAAAAAATAGGATCACTTCTTATCGGTTCGTTGAGAATGATTCTGATCTAGTTCATGGCCTAGTAGAAATAGAAGGCGCTCTGATGGCATCCTCGCGGACAGAAAGAGATTGCAGTCGGTTTGATAATGATCGAGTGAAATTCCTTCTTCGGCCCGAACCAAGGAATCCCTTATATATGATGCAAAATGGATCTTATTCTATCGTTGATCAGAAATTTCTCTATCAAAAATACGAATCGGAGTTTGAAGAAGGGGAAATAGAGGAGGGTTTCTTCGATCACATAGACTGGGCTCCTAGAATATGGCGCCCTTGGGAATTTCTATTTGATTGTATCGAAAGGCCCAATGAATTGGGATTTCCCTATTGGGCCGGTCGGGGGATCCTTTATGATGAAAAGGATGAGCTTCAAGAGGAGGATCAGCTTCAAGAGGAGGATGAGCGTCAAGAGGAGGATGAGCTTCAAGAGGGGGATTCGGAGTTCTTGCAGAGTGAAACCATGCAGTACCCGCCACGAGCTAGATTTTCCAAAGAACAAGGCTTTTTTCGAATAAGCCAATTCATTTGGGACCCCCCGGATCCACTCTTTTCCCTATTCAAAGATGAGCCCTTTGTCTCTGTCTTTTCACATCGAGAATTCTTTGCAGATGAAGATGAAGAGATGTTAAAGGGGCTTCTTATTCTTACTGCCAAAATGGATCCTCTTCCATCTCTATCTAAACGCTGGTTTCTCAAGAATAGGAAAAAAAAGCACTTCGAATTCTTGATTCATCGCCAGAGATGGCTTAGAACCAATAGTTCATTATCTAATGGATTTTCCCGTTCTAATATTCGATCCGAGAGTTATCAGTATTTATCAAATCTGTTCCTATCTCACGGAAGGCTATTGGATCAAATGGCAAAGACATTGTTGAGAAAAAGATGGCTTTTCTCGGATGAAATGAAAATTGGATTCATGTAACAGGAGAAGGGTTTCCCATTACTTAGCCGGAAAGATATGTGGTCATGAGGATTAAGTGGAACGGAATTGACTGGGTGGTAGAGTCGCGGAAACACTTCTTTCTTCCATGGAGCTTAGCTCCATGGAAGAATATGCTACTGCTGAAACATGGAAGAATTGAAATCTTAGATCAAAACACTATGTATGGACGGTATGAACTGCCTAAACAAGAATTCTTGAACAGCGAACAACCAGAGCTATTACTCACTACATCAAAAAATTTCCATTAATGAAAGATGTAAATCCATTGGAAAATCAAAAATACGCATGTCAGATGAAATGGTTTTTGCTATCTGCTCCAATAACGAATCATTGGTTTAACTGAATAACTAAATAAAATAGATAGACCTTTCTCTTCGTCTCAGGTCGATGGATCTTCCCGATTGGAAGATCCCCTATATGGATAATAGACATTCCAGTTGACCGAGCCTAATTCTAATTGTTTTTGGTTCGAAGCAAAGATATCCACGGGGCGGTTCGCCCTATTCACGACCGAGAAGTACTGGATTCTCTTTCGGATAGGTCCTGAAAGGAGAAGGAAAGCTGGAATGCCACCAGGCGTCTATTATTGAATTCACCCGACCCGATAGTACCCATTTTTGGAACGTCCAGTGCCAAAGTCACTGAATGGGTAGTCGCCAATCCCTAAAACGGACTATGTAATGCACTTTATCTGCTGGGTTACGGGGGGCATTTTACCAGAGGTT